AATAGGGTGCCTGACTAAAAGGATTGTTTTGATAGAGCAAATAATGCGCTTCGCGCTCCTGTTATATTTCTCAGAATTAAACTAAGCCCTAAGAGCTCAAACCTCTTCGTGCTTCTTACACTAAAATATAAAAAGATAAGCTAACAAAGCTATTAGGTTCATACCCTAAATATAGAAGTACCAGTCTTCTTCTTTTTAATGTTTATAAACTCAAGCAAGATGCTATTTTACTCAACTCTAATAATCGGCACAATCACAGCTATTAGTTCAAGAAACTGATTTGGAATTTGAATGGGCTTAGAGATCAATTTAATCTCGTTTGTGCCTATTATATTTAAAATAAAAAAAACCCAAACATCAGAAGCAATGATAATTTACTTTCTAGTGCAAGCTATAGGATCAGTAATTTTACTAATAGCAGTAATCATGAGAACATCATCAACAGTATCAACAGACATAATTAACTATATCTTTAAAATTCTAATAGCATCAAGACTAGCCCTAAAATTAGGAAGAGCCCCATTCCATTTCTGAATACCAGAGGTAATAAATAAAATTGACTGAGAAGGATGTTTTATACTATCCACTTGGCAAAAAATTGCCCCCCTATCAGCACTTTCTTACATTGCTGAGAATAATCCAACAATTCTAATCTTCGCTGCTGCCAGAACCATCGTGGGAGCCATAGGGGGATTAAATGAAACGTCACTACGTAAAATCATGGCTTACTCATCAATTAGTCACCTGGGATGAATAATTGCGTGTATTAAGGTTGAAAATCAACTATGAATAATCTATCTACTAGTATACACTTTAATTGTCGCAACAGCTATAATTACATTTAATCGATTAGCAGCCTTTTACATAAATCAATTAACAATAAATACAACAATTATAGAAAAATTGACTATCGCCACAATCTTCTTAAGAATGGGCGGATTACCTCCCTTCTTAGGATTTATACCTAAATGAATAGTGATTCAATCACTTACTAATTATAGTATATATATAATTATTATTATAATAATCTTAACCACCTTAATTACCCTATATTATTACCTACGAACAATCAGAACCATAGTATTAATTAATGTAGCCTCATGCAAGTGAACAATAAATAAGCCATTAAGAACTAACTTTATAATTATAATTATTTTAATTAACACCGCCACACCATTAGTAGCTACTATAAACTTATTCTAAAGCTTTAAGTTATTAAACTATTAACCTTCAAAGTTGAAAATAAGAGTAAGTTCTTAAGCTTTAGTTTAAAACTACTTTAGATTTGCAATCTAATATCATAAATTGACTATAAAGCCTGAAAGGGGGTATACACACCATTTATAAATTTACAATTTACAGCCTATACTTCAGCCACCCTATCATGAATAAATGACTCTTTTCTACGAATCATAAAGATATTGGAACACTATACTTTATATTTGGTATTTGATCAGGAATAGTTGGGACTTCACTTAGATGAATCATTCGAATTGAACTAGGGCAACCAGGATCATTCATTGGAGATGACCAAATTTATAATGTAGTAGTAACGGCCCATGCCTTCATCATAATTTTTTTTATAGTCATACCTATTATAATTGGGGGATTTGGAAACTGATTAGTACCCTTAATAATTGGAGCCCCAGATATGGCGTTCCCTCGAATAAATAATATAAGATTCTGACTATTACCCCCTTCATTGACTTTACTTCTATCAAGAAGTATCGCAGAAAATGGGGCCGGTACAGGATGAACAGTATATCCCCCACTATCTACTAACATTTCCCATAGAGGGGCATCAGTAGACTTAGCTATTTTCTCCTTACACTTAGCTGGAGTATCATCCATTTTAGGGGCCGTAAATTTCATTTCAACAATTATTAATATACGAGCAACAGGTATAACCCCCGACCGTATACCTCTATTTGTGTGGTCTGTAGGTATTACCGCTTTATTATTATTACTTTCTCTACCAGTGTTAGCAGGGGCTATTACAATATTATTAACAGATCGCAATTTTAATACATCATTCTTCGACCCCGCTGGAGGGGGGGATCCTATTTTATACCAGCACTTATTCTGATTCTTTGGACACCCAGAAGTGTATATTTTAATTCTCCCAGGATTCGGGCTAATCTCCCATATTATTAGTCAAGAAAGAGGAAAGAATGAAGCATTCGGATCATTAGGAATAATTTACGCTATATTAGCTATTGGTTTACTAGGATTCGTGGTATGAGCTCACCATATATTTACTGTAGGTATAGATGTAGATACTCGAGCTTACTTCACATCCGCAACAATAATTATTGCAGTACCAACAGGAATTAAAATTTTCAGATGATTAGCAACAATACACGGTACAGTAATTAATTATTCACCAGCAACTTTATGAGCTCTAGGATTCGTATTCTTATTCACACTAGGAGGTCTAACAGGAGTAGTATTAGCAAATTCATCTATTGACATTGTATTACATGATACTTACTATGTAGTAGCACATTTTCACTATGTTCTTTCTATAGGAGCCGTATTCGCAATCATCGGAAGATTTATTCAATGATTCCCCTTATTTACAGGAATAACTATAAATCCTAAATGATTAAAAACACACTTCCTAATTATATTCATAGGAGTAAACATAACATTCTTTCCCCAACATTTCTTAGGATTAAGAGGTATACCACGACGATATTCAGATTACCCAGACAGATTTACTACATGAAACGTTATTTCATCTCTAGGATCAACACTTTCAGTCCTAGGCGTAGCAATATTTATTTTTATTTTATGAGAAAGATTAATTGCTAAACGAATAGTAGTATTCCCATCAAATATGCATTCTAGAATTGAATGATTACAAAAATATCCCCCAGCAGAGCACTCATATTCTGAACTCCCAATCTTAAATTCATTCTAATATGGCAGATTAGTGCAATGAACTTAAGATTCATATATAAAGATAATTCTTTTATTAGAAATAGCAACATGATCTATATTAGGATTACAGGACGCCAACTCACCCATTATAGAACAATTAATTTTCTTCCATGATCACGCCTTAATAATTCTAGCCATCATTACTATACTAGTAGCCTACCTAATAATTAGAACAATTACAAACAAATTAATTAACCGATACCTACTAGAAGGTCAAACAATTGAATTAGTATGAACCATTCTACCAGCTGTAACACTAGTATTTATTGCATTACCCTCCCTACGACTTTTATATTTAATGGATGAGATAAGAAACCCAGAATTAACAGTAAAAGCAATTGGACATCAATGATATTGAAAGTATGAATATACTGACTTTAGTAATGTTGAATTTGACTCATATATAAAACCAACAATAGAACTACAAGAAGAAGAATTCCGCCTACTAGATGTAGACAACCGAATAGTTATTCCAATAAATACACAAACACGACTACTAGTAACAGCAGCAGACGTCCTTCATTCATGAGCAATACCTAGAATTGGAATCAAAATTGACGCTACCCCTGGCCGACTCAATCAAGGGAATATTACACTATCACGACCAGGGCTGATATTTGGGCAATGCTCAGAGATTTGCGGAGCGAATCATAGATTTATACCAATCGTAATAGAAAGAGTACCAAACAACACCTTCATCAAATGATTAAAATCTAACTCATTAAGTGGCTGAAAGTAAGCATTGGTCTCTTAAACCAGAATATAGTAATTTACAAATACTCTTAATGAAAAAGTTAGTTTAATTTAAAACATTAACTTGTCAAGTTAAAATTATTTGATAAATACTTTTTAATTCCTCAAATATCCCCTCTATGATGATCATGCCTCTTCATTATATTTATCGCCATCTTTATAAGAATTTGTATAATAATATATACAATCAAGTTCTACAAACCAGAATCAAAAATCATCCAAATAAAGGATAAAATTAGACTCAACTGAATATGATAACTAATCTATTCTCAACATTTGACCCAGCTACCAGTATACACACTTCTATAAATTGAATAAGAACACTAATTGGACTTATAATAATACCATATATATATTGAATACTACCTAATCGATATAGAATGATAATTAAAATATTAACAATAACTTTACATAAAGAATTTAAAACACTGATTGGGAAAGAAAAAGGATTAACATTAATAATAATTTCATTATTTTTATTTATTTTATTTAATAATATAATAGGACTATTACCCTACATCTTCACTAGATCAAGTCACATAACATTTACAATAACTATAGCATTGCCTATGTGAATATCATTAATATTATTTGGATGAATTAACAAAACACAAAGAATATTTGCTCACCTGATCCCAACAGGTACTCCTCCCATTCTAATACCTTTTATAGTATGTATTGAAACAATTAGAAACTTAATTCGACCAGGGGCTCTTGCAGTACGACTAACAGCAAATATAATTGCAGGGCACCTATTAATAAGACTATTAGGGAATAGAGTAACAAGAATAAGAACAATCATAATTATAATAATAATTATAATCCAAATAATATTAATGCTATTTGAAACTGCCGTCGCTCTCATTCAAGCATACGTATTTTCCATTCTAAGAACCCTTTATACTAGAGAAGTAGCATATGAAAAGTAATCACAACCACCCTTTCCACCTAGTAGACGCAAGACCATGACCACTAACAGGATCAATCGGAGCAATGACATTAACATCAGGACTAGTAATATGATTCCACCAGTATAAAACAAGTTTATTAATACTAGGAATTATAATTATTTTATTAACTATATTTCAATGATGACGAGATATTACACGAGAAGGAACATTCCAAGGTAAACATACTATTGCAGTAACAAATGGATTAAAATGAGGAATAATCCTCTTTATTATTTCAGAGGTTTTCTTCTTTATCTCATTCTTTTGAGGATTTTTCCATAGAAGACTAGCCCCTACCGTAGAAATCGGAGCAACATGACCTCCAACAGGAATTAAAACATTTAATCCAATACAAATCCCCTTATTAAATACTATAGTATTATTATGCTCAGGAATCACTGTAACATGAGCACACCATAGACTAATAGAAAGAAACCACTCACAAGCCTCTCAAAGACTATTCTTTACAGTTTTATTAGGAATTTATTTCACAATATTACAAGCATTTGAATATTATGAATCAACATTCACAATCAGAGATTCAGTATACGGATCATCATTCTTTATAGCAACAGGGTTCCATGGAATTCACGTAATTATCGGAACCACATTTTTATCTATTTGTATAATACGACACATAATATGTCACTTCTCAAGTAAACACCACTTTGGGTTTGAGGCAGCAGCCTGATATTGGCACTTCGTAGATGTAGTATGATTATTCCTTTATATTTCAATTTACTGATGAGGTAGATACTCTTTTATTATAATAAGTATATTTGACTTCCAATCAAAAGGCCTCATAGAGAAAGAGTAATTTCAACAATATTAATTACATTAATAGCAGCAATTATAATCAGAATAATTTTAATAGTAGTATGTTACACAATTTCAAAAAAATCGATAATAGACCGAGAAAAAAGATCCCCCTTTGAGTGCGGATTTGACCCTAAAAGATCAGCACGCATACCCTTCTCAATTCAATTCTTCCTAATCGCCGTATTATTCTTAATCTTCGACATTGAAATTGTAATTATTATACCAGTAGCAGTAACAATAAAAACAAGAGTTATTACAAACTGATTTTTCACAATTACAATATTCACAATAATCTTAATTGGAGGACTTATACATGAATGAAAAAATGGAGTATTAGAATGAGCTAATTAAGGGGACGTAGTTAAAAATAACATTTAATTTGCAATTAAAAAGTGCTTACCTAGCCTTCCTCAGAAGTATTGAAGTAAAAGTTACATTTAGTTTCGACCTAAAAATAGAGAATATATTTCTCCTTACTTATTAATTGAAGCCAAAATAGAGGCCTTCCATTGTTAATGGAAAAATTGACTAATAATCCAATTAAAAGAGGTTGTATGTTCTAAAAGAAGCTGCTAACTATCTTTTAAAGCGGTTAAAATCCGTTTACCTCTTAAATCCATATAGTTTATTAAAAACATATCATTTTCATTGATAAAATGGACAAAGTCCTATAGATATTTAAGAAGTAAAACTTATCCCAGTATCTTCAATACTATACTTTAAAATTAAGCTACTTAAATATATAATTAATAAACAAACAATTACAAAAAAAAAGGAACTTATAAAAAGCTTGAAAGAATTGTATTGAACATAAATATTAAACTTACTTAACAACATAAACAATAATAAAGAATAATTAGAAAACACCCTTTCCCCTCAACCTGAATCCATAACTTTAACAAAATTATTAGAAATAAATAAACCAGGGGAGTAAAGCATATAAGTACTGAATTTAGGTATAAATCACATAGAACCAAGAAATTGAGATGTAAAATAATAATTTATAGAAAATAAAGAAAAATTATAATTATAAAAAGAAAGTTCATAGCCCAACCAGCCCCCTAAAAATACAAAAAAAATAGATATTATTTTTAAAGAAAATCTAAGAACAACCACATGAGGGATAGGAAAAATAAGCCAACCTAAAAGTCTACCTCTAACGATAGCTATAAAAGATAAAAAAACCATAGAAAAATTCATAGTGTAATCTTCAGAATAACACTGACAAGAATAATAGTTTGTTCCATTACTCAAACAATAGTATACTAAACGCATAGAATAACAAACAGTTAGACCAATAGAGATAAAAAAAATTAAATAAAGAAATAAATTAATACCCTGTATAGAATATACTTCAACAATTAAATCCTTAGAATAAAACCCTGACAAAAAAGGTATACCACAAAGAGACAAATTAGAAATACAAAAACAAGCACAAGTTAAAGGCAAATAATCAACAATACCTCCCATGTGTCGGATATCCTGAGAATCTCTCATACAATGAATAATTAAACCAGCACACAAGAAAAGTAAAGCCTTAAAAAAAGCATGAGTCAATAAATGATAAAAAGCTAAGACCGGAAAACCTAAAAAAAGAATTCTCATCATTAAACCTAATTGTCTTAAAGTAGATAAAGCAATAATTTTCCTTAAATCAAACTCAAAACTAGCACCCAACCCAGCCATAAATATAGTTATAACAGAAACAAGCACTAAAAATCAACAATCGACAGAAAGAAATAGATTTCTAAAACGAATTAAAAGATAAACACCCGCTGTAACTAAAGTAGAAGAATGAACTAAAGCAGAAACGGGAGTAGGGGCAGCCATAGCTGCAGGGAGCCAAGACGAAAATGGAATCTGAGCTCTCTTAGTAAAACCAGCTAAAACTAATAAAAAAAGTAAATAAATTCCCCAATTCTCAAATAAATAAGTATAATAAATAAAATGTCAACTACCATAATTTAATATTCAAGCAATTGATAAAAGAATTGCAACATCACCAATACGATTAGTCAAAATAGTTAATATACCAGCCCCATAAGACTTATAATTCTGAAAATAAATAACCAAACAATAAGAAACCAAACCTAAACCATCCCAACCAATTAAAATTCTAATTATATTAGGACTCATAATTATTATAAATATAGAGAGTACAAACATCAAAACCAAAAGAAGAAAACGCCTCCTATAAAGATCCCCCGCCATATATCTTCTGCTATAAAAAACAACCATAGAAGAAATAAATAAAACAACCCCGGAAAAAAGACATGATATTCAATCAAAAACAAGAGTTATCACCATACTACAAGAATTCAAACTAATAAATTCCCAATCTAAAAGAAAAAAATAATCCGAACACAAAAAAAATAATGACAATAAACCAAAAATTATACTAAAAAAAAAAAGAATAAATGCAAAGTACTTATATAAACAAAAATTCATTAACCTGAAATAAAATATACCTATAACACCACAAATTATTATTCTAATTAAACTATTCAAGCTCTAAAATCATAAAGAAAAAATATCAACCTTTATAATAATAAAATTAAGAGGAAACCAATGTAAAAAAATTAAAATATATTCACGCACATTACCGGAAGAAACACCACGAAATCCACCATAAAGAGAACCATGCTGAGTAACAGCATATAAATAAATTCTATAACAACAACTTAAAAAAGAACTAAAAGCCAAAAAAATAAAACTAAATGAACTCCAACCAAGAATTCTATTAATCAATATAACCTCCCCAAGCAAATTAAGAGAAGGAGGACAAGCCATATTATTCGCTCTCAAAAGGAATCAAAACAAAGATATTGAAGGTATAAAAGTAATTAAACCCTTATTGATATATAAGCTACGACTACCAACACGCTCATAACTAATATTAGCCAAACAAAAAAGAGCAGAAGAACATAAACCATGACCAATTATAAGAACTAAAGAACCACACATACCCCAAGAATTTAAAGTAAAAATACCACAAATTACCAGACCTATATGACCTACAGAAGAATAAGCAATAAGAGATTTAATATCAGTTTGAGATAAACAAATAAAACCAACCAATACTAATCCAAATAAACTAAGTCCAATAAAATAATCATTATAAATTAAAACATGACCATCAATAAAAATAAAAACTCGTATCAATCCATAACCCCCCAACTTCAAAAGAACCCCTGCTAAAATTATAGAACCAGCAATAGGAGCTTCAACATGAGCCCTTGGTAATCAAAAATGAAAAAACACCATAGGCATCTTAACTAAAAAAGCACAAATTAAACCCAAATAAAGATAAAAATTAACATCTAATTTAATTAAAAAATAAAATAAAGTACCACACAAATTAAAACAATAAAAAATTCTAACTAATAAAGGTAAAGAAGCAAATAAAGTATAAAAAAGAAGATAAAACCCAGCTCTTAAACGTTCAGGTTGATAACCCCAACCAAAAATCAAAAAAACAGTAGGAATTAAACTAGACTCAAAAAAAACATAAAACAAAAATAAATCAGAAGTTATAAAAGAAAGCAACAAAAACAATAACAAAAATAAGCAAATACCAACAAACTCAGCCCTATAATTATTTATAAAATAAACAGAAGATCTAGCAAGAAGTATTAAAGAAACAATCCAAATAGTTAAAAAAATAAAACATAAAGAAAGCAAATCCCCACCAAAAGAATAACTAAAATTACAGAAATAAGTAGAAAAAACAAAAGAATTGAAAAAATAAAAAAATCCAATAACTATAAACAAAAAAGTCAGTCATCAACCAAAAAAATAATAACCAGGGATTAAAAAAATATAATATATAAAAACTTCTATCATGACAGAACAGAAACAGAAGAAAGATTATCATTACCATGACAACGAATTAAAGTAACCAAAATACCCAAACCTAAAGCACCCTCACATACAGCAAAAGTTAAAAAAACTAAACCAAAATAACCCTCATAACCTAATATAGATAAATAACAAAAAAACATAAAAAAAAGAATAAGTACTAAAAACTCCAAACTTAATAAAGTTAAAAGCAAATGTTTACGAGAAGAACAAAAAACAATCAAACCCATAAAAAATATAAAACTCAAAAATAAAGAATAATTTAAAGCCAAGCTTTGCAAAAACATAAGTTTTAATAGTTTAAATAAAAACAATGATCTTGTAAATCATAAATAGGAAATAACCTTTAAAACTTCAGTAAGAAGAATAAACTCATCAATAGTCTCCAAAACTAATATTTTACATTAAACTACTTACTGTTATCAAAATAATCATTATTATAATAATAACCATAATAAGAATTATATTAACCATAACAAAACACCCTATAAGAATAGGACTTATTTTAATAATCCAAACATCCTTATGCGCTATAATAGTAGGATTTATAATTAAATCATTTTGATTCTCATATATACTATTTATTATTATAATAGGAGGAATATTAGTACTTTTCATTTACATAGCAAGAATCGCTTCAAATGAAAAAATAAAATTCTCTATAAAAATAACAATTACAACAGCTATAATAATAGCAATTATTATCACAACATGAATAATAAGAGACAATCTAATTATAGAAACTAACCAAGTACCAACCCAAACAAATACTATAGAAAATGAACAAAACCTTTCATTAATAAAAATATTTAGAATACAAACAATATCCCTAACAATTATAATAGTCCTATATTTATTATTGACCATAATTGTAATTACATTCATTGTAAACGTATTTGAAGGCCCAATACGAAAAAAAAACTAATGAAAACACCAATACGGAAAAATCACCCGCTAATCAAAATTATTAATGGATCCCTTATTGATTTACCCACACCGTCAAGAATCTCACTATGATGAAACTTCGGATCATTATTGGGGATATGTCTTATAATTCAAATCATCACTGGTATCTTCCTAGCTATACATTATACAGCAGACATCAACCTAGCATTTAAAAGAGTAATTCACATTTGTCGAGATGTGAATAATGGGTGATTAATACGTAATTTACATGCCAACGGAGCATCACTATTCTTCATTTGTATATACATACACGTAGGCCGTGGAATATACTATGGCTCATATAAATTAATTATAACCTGATCCGTAGGAACCGTAATGCTTCTATTAACAATAGCAACAGCATTCCTAGGGTATGTATTACCATGAGGACAAATATCATTTTGAGGAGCAACAGTAATTACAAACCTAATATCAGCAATTCCTTACCTAGGTAATACGTTAGTACAATGATTATGAGGTGGATTCTCAATTAGAAATGCAACCCTAACACGATTCTTCACACTACACTTCCTTATACCATTCATTATCGCAGCAATAACAATAATCCACCTATTATTCTTGCACCAAACAGGATCTAATAACCCTTTAGGAGTAAATAGAAATATTGATAAAGTACCATTCCACCCATACTTCTCCATTAAAGACCTAATAGGAATAACAATTACATTATACTTATTTATACTATTAAACCTATTAGAGCCACGACTTTTAGGAGATCCAGAAAACTTCTTACCAGCAAACCCTATAGTAACCCCCGTCCATATCCAACCAGAATGATACTTCCTATTTGCTTACGCAATCTTACGATCAATTCCTAATAAACTAGGAGGGGTAGTAGCTATAATTATATCAATCGCAATTATCCTAATCCTACCCATCACTAATAAAAACAAATTCCAAAGAAATATATTTTACCCAAGAAGACAAATCGCATTCTGATCAATAACAACAGTATTAATTTTATTAACATGAATCGGAGCACGACCAGCAGAAGAACCATTTATTGCAACAGGACAAATATTAACAATTATATACTTTATATATTTCGTAATTAACCCGACCCTAATCATTATATGAAATAAATTAACAGACTAGTTAAAAAGCTTTAAGAAAGCATATATTTTGAAAATATAAGAAAGAGGTTAAATTCCTCTATTAACTTAACTAAAAAAAATGAATTAAATCAAAGAAACAAGATACAGAACAAATCCAGAAAAGAATAAAAGATAATTCAAAGATATAGGTAAAAAAACCTTTCAAGTCAAATATATTAATTTATCATAACGAAGACGAGGTAAAGTACCCCGTACTCAAATAAATATAAATACTACAAAAGAAAGCTGCAAAAAAAACATAAAAGATTTAACACAACAACCAAGAAAAATAACACAAGTTAAAGCACTTATAAAAATAATATTTATATACTCAGACAAAAAAATAAAAGCAAATCCCCCTCTACTATACTCAACATTAAAACCAGATACAAGCTCAGACTCACCTTCAGCAAAATCAAAAGGAGAACGATTAGTCTCAGCCAAACAAGAAGCAAATCAAGAAAGGAATAAAGGAAAAGAAAAAAATACAAATCAAATATCAGACTGATATTTTATAAAATCAAGCAAATTAAAACTAAAAACAAAAACAAGCATACAAACAACAATCAAAGACATTCTTACCTCATAAGAAATAACCTGAGCTACAGAACGCAAAGAACCTAATAAAGCATAATTAGAATTAGAAGACCAACCAGTCAAAAGAACGCCATAAACCCCCAAACCACTACAACAAAAAAAAAATAAAATACCAAAATTAAAACTATAAACATTAACAAAAAAAGGAAAAAGCGACCATATTAAAAAAGAAAGCATCAATATAAAAACAGGAGATAAATAATAAATAATAAAGTTAGAAAAAACAGGATAAGTTTGCTCCTTAAAAAACAACTTAATACCATCAGAAAAAGGCTGTAACAGACCTATAAAACCCACCCTATTAGGACCTTTACGAATCTGAATATAACCTAAAACCCTACGCTCCAAAAGAGTAACAAAAGCAACTGCAACCAAAACACAAACTCACAAAAAAATTACAGAAATTAAAAAAATTACTATCTGTAATTAAAATTACATAAATAAATCCTAAATTTACCGCACTAATCTGCCAAAATAGTAATAACAATCAATAAAAACAAAAATTATTCCAAGCCATTGGTCCTTTCGTACTAAAAAGCTTAAATAAAATTAAGGATAGAAACCAACCTGGCTCACGCCGGTCTGAACTCAAATCATGTAAGAATTTAAAGGTCGAACAGACCTAGTAACTTGAAAAACTACCCCCAAGACTAATCTTAATTCAACATCGAGGTCGCAAACTCCTTTATCGATAAGAACTCTCCAAAAAAATAACGCTGTTATCCCTAAGGTAATTTAATCTTTTAATCGTAAATAAACGGATCATAAAAACATAAATTAATGAAAGAAAAAAAGAAAAGTTAAAAAAATTTACCTGTCGCCCCAACAAAATAGATAATAAATGAAATCCAATAATAAACCAAAAGAGATGACATTACAAAAACTATAAAATTCTATAGGGTCTTCTCGTCCTACAAAAAAATTCCAGCTTTTTAACTAGAAAATAAAATTCATAAAATAAAAAAAAGAAAGCATATTTCTCGTCCAACCATTCATTCCAGCCTCCAATTAAGAGACAAATGATTATGCTACCTTTGCACGGTTAATATACCGCGGCCATTAAAAAATCATTGGGCAGGTCAAACCTCAAATAAATAACTAAAGGACATGTTTTTGTTAAACAGGCGGAAATAAAATTTGCCGAATTCCTATAATTTAATTAACAACAATACTAATTTTATCATTATAAAAGAATAAAAAATTAAAACCCAACCCTTAATAATAAACTAAACAAATAAAAATTAAAATAAGAAAAAATAAACTATAACGAAATATAAAGATGGCTGGTATTAAGCCTACAAACCATTCCAAATAAATATAAGTTTTAAAAATAAACCCGAGCTTATCCCCAAGAGTATTAGAAAATAAAATATTATCCTAATTAAAGTAAGAAAAATAAAAAATTAACCTGAATTAAATTCATATATTAAGAAACCAGATATTTAAAATTGAATAGAATATCTCATCTACAATTAAATTATAAATAACTATGAAACGTTAAAAAACATTAAAATGTAACTCTTCTAATTTCGGGAAAAATAAATAAGTATTAAAAAATTAATAAACCCTGATACAAAAGGTACAACAAATAAAGCCTTCTTTACCTATAAAAAATAAAACCCTTCACAGTACAATAAACTATAATAAAAAAAATCTATTCTCCAAAAGATACTAGAACAAAAATTTATTCATAACAAAAAAAAAATTATTAAAAGATAAAATAATTAAAAAACAATCAAATCAAGTTGAATCGCACAACTAACATACTAATGTAAATAATACCGCCACTAAGACTATAATTTGCAAGAAAATAAAACCAGATTTACCTTCCGGTAAAACTACTTTGTTACGACTTATCTCACCTTAAAATGAGAGCGACGGGCGATGTGTACATAATTTAGAGCCAAAATCAAAATTAATAAATAATAAAAATTACTTCCAAATCCTATTTCAATATTGTATTACAACAAAATATCCAAATATAAAAATATAGTAACCCATCTCAAACTTCATTAAAGCTGCACCTTGACCTAACATTTTACCCAAAAAAGATTTAAGAAAATATCCTACAAGAACATTCAATGACAGAGGTATACAAGCAATATAATAAAGTAAAATTCAACGTGGATTATCAATTAAAGGACAGGTTCCTCTGGAAAGATTAAATTACCGCCAAATTCTTTTAATTTAAAGATCATAACTACTAATACTAAGGCCAAAAATTTACAGTAAACATAATAGGGTATCTAATCCTAGTCTTAAAAATACCATCGTATAATATCTAAACCTAAATAAAAAATAAAAATTGAAATTCCACCCTAAATCTTATAAAAATATATAATAATAAACAAGAAAAATACCACAACCAAAAAATTTCGCTAGCACTAATTGTATAACCGCGACTGCTGGCACAAAATTAGCCAGAACTAATAAAATTTACTACATATCGAACCCCCGAATATTGCAATATTAAGCACTGAAAATAATCCAAATCTATATATCCATTTAGAAAAAAATATAAACCAACGCAAAAACTTACATGTAACAACAAAATATAAAGCAAAATCAAAAGCAAGAATCAAACTTTATATAATAAAAATTAAATATTGGAACAAGTAAGTTACACTCCCCCCCCTTCTCTCCCATTCTACCACTCCATAGCTCTACCATTCCTTGTCCCAGCTGACTCCCATTAAACATTTATCTACCGTTACTTTACCTACACATATCTTGCTACACACTCATCCCTTTATTGATGTACCTTTACCACTCTATAACCCCTATTATACTCCTTGTATCCTACGCCACTTTACACTCCACAAATACCTATATACCCTACTACTATATCTCTTCCATCCAATACTCTCTACTATACTTCTTCTATCTCCTGTCATTCCTATCTCCCACAAATACCTATATACCCCCACATATTTATAGTCTCCCCCAATCTATTTCTTTCTGTCACCTTGTATTCCCATACTCTTACTTTAGCCCCCTATCTGATTCCTTGCTTTAGCATCCCCTAAATACCTACATACCTATACCTCTATTCTCTTACCTACAATACCCTATGATCCCCATTATACCCCCATACTTTTACCCCCGGATAAATAATTATTAGAACATATACCCTGATATTCCCCAGATTCCCCTAGATTCCCAAACTAGATAAAATAATATAAATAAATATATTCTATATTTTAAATTTATTATTTATATGTAAATTTTTGTTAGTGGGGACACAAATATAGGAACTAAATAATGAACGTAAATAGACCCAATATTATACAATTAATAATATAAATAAAAGAATTCCCCATAAGAAAAAAAAATGGGGAATT